ATGAAACAATAGCTAGCCCAATAGCTGCTTCAGCAGCCGCAACAGCTATAACAAAGATTGAGAAAATGTCGCCTTTTAATTGGCGACTATCAAATATATCAGAAAATGTTACGAGATTGATATTAACCGAATTGAGTATAAGCTCAAGACACATAAGTGCTCTAACCATCTTTCGACTTGTGATCAATCCATAGATACCGATAGAGAATAAATAGACACTCAAAAAAAGTACATGCTCGAACATCATTGACTAACTCCTTATCAATCTCGATTCATTTCAATATGAACAACAATTCAACCGATTCGATTGATTAGAATAGAACGATTACAGAATAAAAGAAAGTATTGGCAATAGATGGGTTTAATTATAAAAACCTTATAAAAACCTTAAACCTTTCCATTTATTTTATTTATTTAGAATTTATAAATCTTACTTATAATTTATAAATCTTAGAATTAAATTCTAATCTAAGTATTTATTATTGACGAGCCATAGTAATTGCACCTATCAAGGAAACTAAAAGAATTATGGAAATGAGTTCAAACGGAAGATAAAAATCTGTTGATAAATGAATCCCAATTTGTTGAATGTTACTTATTAGGTCCTGTTCTATAATCTGGCTTGATCTTGTAGTCCAAAAAATTCCGTACCATGACGTATCTGGGATAATAGTAATTAGTGAAAAAAGAATACTTGTACAAACCAGTGAAGTGACCCCATCTCCAATGGTCCAAAAATAGGAATCATTGGAATATTCTGAACCATTCATGAACATTACAGCAAATATGATTAAGACATTTATGGCTCCAACATAAATAAGGAGCTGTGCGGCAGCTACAAAATAGGAATTCGATAGAATATAGAATAAGGATATACAAACAAGAACCAATCCCAACGAAAAGGCAGAAAAAATGGGATTGGTAAGTAATACTACTCCCAGACCTCCTAATACAAGAACTGATCCAAAAAATACTACAAGAATATCATGTATTGGTCCAGGTAAATCCATTATTAAAATGAGAAATTAATAAATAAGTCGAAATATTTCATGACCTTACTGAATGGTCCAGGAAAGGAAAAGGGGTAACCCCTTTTTTTCTTGTATATGATACATTCCTAATTGAATTAAAACTTTTTTTATATGAATTAATGTAGATATAGATAAAATTATCGAGAAAAGAGTAATGGGGATTGTATATTTCGAAATCATCACGAAAAATAAAATATATTCTCAGTTTAAATCAAAGAATAATTCTCAACAATCAATAATTATTAGTTATTATTTGTAGTTACTGACCAAACAAAATAAAAAAAGCTTGGGTCTTTTATATCAAAACAAAATCTTAGTAATTGGTAATCGTTCTTGAATCAAAGGGTTTATCTTTGTCTATTTTGATTTGAGTCGAATTCATAACTGTTTGAATTGTGTAATCTCCAATTATTGACATTGGTAACCGCCCCAAAGCAATTTGATTATAATTCAATTCGTGACGATCAGAAGTAGAAAGTTCATATTCTTCAGTCATTGATAAACAGTTTGTTGGACAATACTCGACACAATTACCACAAAATATACAGACCCCAAAATCAATACTGTAATTAAGCAATTGTTTTTTTTTAATATCTCTTTCAAATCTCCAATCAACAACGGGTAGATCTATCGGGCATACACGAACACATACTTCACAAGCAATACATTTATCAAATTCAAAGTGGATTCGACCACGGAAACGCTCTGATGTGATCGATTTTTCATAAGGATATTGAATAGTTATAGGTAAACGATTTGTGTGGGATAAGGTAATTATGAAACTTTGACCAATATACCTTGCAGCTCGTATTGTTTGTTGACTATAATTCATGAACCCAGTCACCATAGAGAACATATTGTAAATATCCAGGAATAAATTGATGTTTCTTTCTCTTGTTTGAAAGAGGTTATGAATCTGGAATATCGTTATCGTATTTTCTTATTTATAGTGAAACAAGTTGGGAAGAAGTTGTCAATAATAGATTACCTAAAGAAATGGGTAAAAGAAATTTCCATCCAAGATTTAATAGTTGGTCCATTCTTATCCTAGGCAAAGTCCATCTTGTTGTGATAGGAATGAACAGAAACAAATAAGCTTTAGCTAATGTAATAAAGATACCAATTGTCATTCCAAAAACTCCGGCCATTTTATTTATTCCGAAAAGTTCAGGAATAGATATGTACGGAATAGAAAAATTCCACCCACCTAAGTAAAGAACTGTTACAAATAATGAAGAAAGTAATAGATTTAGGTAAGAAGCAATATAAAATAAACCAAATTTGATACCTGAATATTCGGTTTGATAACCTGCTACTAATTCCTCCTCTGCTTCCGGTAAATCAAATGGCAATCTCTCACATTCGGCTAGAGAAGAAATTAGAAAAACAATAAACCCTATAGGTTGACGCCACAGATTCCACCCCCAAAAACCATATTTTGACTGTGTTTCAACTATATCAACTGTACTTGAACTATTAGATAATCATAGTCGATAATAACATCACTGTTCCCATCGCTATTACAAAACCGTACATGAAACTTCAGCTTCATACGGCTCCTCTATGGCCACAAATAAATGTAAGGACTGGTTCGGTATTTTCGCCCTCTTTGGAGGATAGATCGAATAAAGATACATCGGAGAGTCCCAAATTAGACCAATGGAATTCTGTCCGCTAGAATAAGAAAAAAAGTGCTTTCGAATTGATCTCATCCTTATAATGATAATTTTTCTTTGTTCGGTAATAACTTAATCTTTCAATAAAATATTCGTTATCAATATATATATAGGCATTAGTTCATGAATCATGATAAGAATTCCGTATGTATGAATACGGATATAGGAAAGAAAAAATAAATAAAGATCTTTTTTTATTTTATAAAAATTTTTATTCATTCATTCGATTATTGCATTCCATTTCTTTTGTTCCTGTTCTTCTGTCTCAGAAGAAGGTATTTAGAAAAAAAAAAATAAAGGATTAATTCGTTCTTGATAGTTATTTCTTTAATCAGTGAATAGGAGCATACTCGAGATCGGAATCGTAGGGAGGTACTTCTTGATCATTTCTACCAACTTAAAGCCCTTATTATGATTCGTTTTATGCAGAAATATCTCTTTTTTTGATACCTTACATTATCCCCATTACTAATCCTTTGTGTACCTTGGTGTTCCTAACTGTCCACCGATTTTTGATTGATCCCCGGTATGTTAATACATACAAGGCAGTAGTGGAAACTCCATACAGTTGATCTTTTGCACCCGCTTCAAGATATGATGACTAATCAACGAATCTCAATCTTGGGGTAAACAGTTTACGCTGCTTATGTTTACTTTAACTTCATTCTTGTACATAGGGAATGAGATTCTCTCTTCTTACTGCAAATTTATATTTATAAGCTGTTTTGTTTCACTCATATAACTATCTGGTTTAACTCATTGATGAATAAAAAAAAAATATCTATTCAATACATTCAACCTCTTTTCTTTATTTATTTCTAGGAAAGAGGTAAAAGTTCATGTTCCAACGAATCACACGTAGAGATATTGATAACACACATAGAGTTAATGGTATTTCATAACTAATAGATTGAGCAGCAGCTCGTAGACCACCTGAAAAAGAATATTTATTATTCGATCCATATCCTGACATAAGAAGCCCAATAGGGGCAATACTTGAAATGGTGATCCATAAAAAAACACCTATACTGAGATCACCTAAAACAAGGCGGTTCCCAAAAGGAATTACTAAATAACTTAGTAGAATTGATATGACCGCTATAGACGGTCCGACACTAAACAAACGAATATCTCCTCTAGATGGGAGTAGGTCCTCCTTAAAAAGTAATTTAGTCCCATCTGCTAGAGCTTGAAGAATTCCCAACGGACCGGCATATTCAGGTCCAATACGTTGTTGTATCGTTGCAGATATTTCTCTTTCTAACCATACAATTACTAGTACTCCTATTATGATTCCAAATATAAGGGTAAAAATGGATACAAACATCCATATGAGTCCATAGATTTCTTTTATGGATTCCAATGTAGAAAAAGAATTGATAGCTTGTACTTCTGTCGTATCAATTATCATTTCAACGATCAACTTCTCCCATAATGATATCTATACTACCTAGTATCGTCATGATATCAGCCAATTTCATTCTTTTAACTAGCTGAGGAAGAATTTGCAAATTGATGAAACCGGGTGGACGAATTTTCCATCTCCAGGGGAAAATGCTATTATCCCCTATCAAATAAATTCCTAATTCTCCTTTTGGGGCTTCTACTCTGACATAAAGTTCTTGTTTCGACAATTCAAAATTGGGTGAAGGTTTTTTACTAATAAATCTATATTCAAAATCATTCCATTCGGAATTTTTTGCTCTATCAAAGCGTCGGACTTCTAAATTCTCATAGGGACCTCCAGGAATTCCTTCTAGAGCCTGTTGAATAATTTTTATGGATTCCCCCATTTCACCTATTCGTACTAAATAACGAGCTAATGAATCTCCTTCTTTTTGCCATTGGACTTCCCAATCGAATTCATTGTAACACTCATAATGATCAACCTTACGAAGATCCCATTGGATTCCGGAAGCTCGTAACATTGGTCCTGATAAACCCCAATTTATTGCTTCCTCTCCACCAATAATGCCCACTCTTTCAACTCGTTCCAAAAAAATGGGATTCCGTGTAATAAGTTTTTGATATTCAACAACTCCTGTTAAAGAATAATCGCAGAAATCCAAACATTTATCTATCCAGCCATGAGGTAGATCAGCAGCTACTCCTCCGATGCGGAAATAATTATGCATCATTCGCATACCTGTGGCGGCTTCGAATAAATCATATAACAATTCTCTCTCTCTGAAAATATAGAAAAAAGGAGTCTGCGCACCGATATCTGCCATAAAAGGTCCAAGCCATAACAAATGAGAAGCTATACGGCTCAGCTCCAGCATAATTACTCTGATATAACTGGCTCTCTGAGGTACTTGAACATTTTCCAAATGTTCTGGTGCATTTACCGTTATTGCCTCTGTGAACATAGTAGCTAAATAATCCCAACGTGTTACATAAGGAAGATATTGTATAATTGTTCGGTTTTCTGCTATTTTTTCCATCCCTCTGTGTAAATATCCCAATATGGGTTCACAATCAATAACATCTTCACCATCGAGAGTAACGATCAGTCGAAGAACACCATGCATTGATGGGTGGTGAGGACCCATATTGACTATCATGAGATCTTTTCTTGTAACCGGTATAGTCATATTTTTTCTTCCTTAATTCATTATTCCACGAATTCCTCAAAACGAGGTTCATCAAAATGAAAAATCTAATAAAATAACTATTAAAAAAAAGTTCAAACGATTAAATAAATTAACGAGTTTTTGGCTCCCGAATATCCAACTGATCCATTAATTTCTTATAACGGACTCTATTTTTCTTTGACAAATAAGCCAGGAGCCGTTGACGTTTTCCCAGAATTATTCGTAGACCTCTTTGGGATAAAAAATCTCTTTTGTGCAATTCCAAATGTGAAGTAAGTCTACGTATCTTACTGGTGAAACTTAATACTTGAAATTCAACAGAACCCTTGTTTTCTTCTTTTTCTTCTTGTGAAATAACTGAGATGAATGAATTTTTGATCATAAAAAAATTTTTCTATCTTTTTTTTTCTTTCCCATAGATTTATTTTACTTTACCAAATCGATCAGGAAAAATCAAAATAATAATCTTTATGTCAGTTATTTTAATCTAGTACACACAAAAATTTTGATTTTTTCCTATTTTTTGATTTTGATTTTATCCAAATCAAAATTTTCAATTTGATTTGGATAGAAAAGAAAGAGAAAATACATTTCTACATTCATGGAAGAGAATAGTTTCTTTGTACCTAAAAAGATTCTGCCTTCTGCCGATTTCGTCCTAGATCCAATTGAGTTGATACGCCATTAGATCTGTGTCATGTACCAGAATGTAATACAGCGTATATGTATATCTTTCGGCTTTTATCTACCGAAAAATATCACAGATATATAGGAAATATACTATTAATAGGAAATATACTATTAACAAATTCTGAATCGTGGATACATATATATCCTTGACATACTGAAACGATTGCCATTATTGGTATTAAACCAATAGCGATTCATACAAGCTAAATCTTCTAATCGGTAATTGGGCCAAAGAAACAATTTGCATTTAATGAATTTATTTGTATCTGTATTAGTATTAAAATGCTTGTCCTCATTCAAAAATTTTCCAGAGTTTCTTATGTTGTTTTCATTGCAAAATACTAGATTTCTATCCACAAAATTCCAATTACGAGAATTAAAACAAATTAGAATTCTCAATTCTCTACGACGTCTAGGAGATAGAATATTTTCAGGAACAAAGAAATCATAATTACTTTTGTCTCCATCCACAAGCATATTGCCGTGTCTTGCAACGGATTTTTCAAAATTCTTCTTATCAGCATATCTTTTTTTTATCCATTTTCTCTTAGTTTGGTGCTTAATTTTATCGATCAATGAAATACCTAGGGTTTGATATATAATAAATTTTCCATCCCCGTTTATAGATAAACGAATCGGCTCGATAATCAATATTCCGTTTTTTACCAATTCTGTAAGAACTAGATTTTTCTGAATTAGCATTATATCCAGATATATTTCTCCTCTTTGAATCGAGGATATAGCAATTTCCCTTGGATTTATCGGTCTAAGTAGGAGACAATATACCTTGATATTATCGATCATTCTTTGATTCAAGGAGTCATCCCATCTTAATTGAAAAAGGAAATATTTTTTCAGGAAAAAATCGAGTTCTGCTTCCTTCTTTTTCTTGGGTTGTCTTTTCTTTTGACTTTTTTTAATGTCTGATCCCGTGTAATTGTCTTCAATATTTTTTTTGTTTTGTTTTCGTAGATCTGATCCAAGATTTTCTTGTCCCTGTTGTTCGTTTTTTTCTTGGTTGGAATTTTCTAATTTAAGATATTCTTTTTGATTAGATGATATCTGAAGATTTTTTTTTTTATTTTGACTAATATTTTCATAGAAATAAAAATTAAAAAGAAGTAATTTGATTGGTATGATCCATGGTTTAATCTTATATGCATCAAAAAGTGGCACAAATTCTGGGAAGAACCAGGGTTCTAGATTTGATATGGTACAATAAACCTTTTCTTGATTCATTCCCATCCAATCAAAAAAGCGTTTTTTTTGATGGGATGGTTTAATTCCTTGATGAATTGTAAGAGAAAAAATATCTTTTTTTTTCAATTTATTGATAATTTTGTTTTCAGTCTTAGTATTTTTCTCAATTTTGGTGCTGATATGCGTATTGGTCCAGGTCTCAATGTCGATATTTTTTCTAAGACAAATATGGAGAATTCTACAATCAAAATATTTTCTATCCAGATTTTTATGTGTAGCAATAATATATTCCTTTTCTAGATAATTACTAATAGCTATACTTACCAATACATAAAATGATTCGGGTTTCAGTGTATTGAAATTGTATGGAATTTCTTGGTCTCCTTTTACTTGTAATGTTGATTCATAAATATATGAGTCCTTCCTATTCCCATAATTCATATATTTATGTGATAAAAGATAATATCTGTAGTGTTTTTTCAATTTTTCCTTTTGACTCGTCAATGAATCCACTGCCAACGCATAGTAATTTTGTTTCATGTAATGAATTAATTGGTCTTTTTCTTTTTTATTTGAATCAAATTTCATTGAGTTTTTATTTTGAATCGTAGAACGTTGGTTGATTCTATTTCGCCACTTTTGAGGTACTAATCGAGACCATTTTGTCTGAGATAAATTGTATTGATAATGGCCTTTTAACCAGTTTTTCCATTCATTTTTTCCAGACTTATAAATTTGCTTTGATTTGGAATCAAATATTCCTCGTGTCATACAATAATCCTTGATTTTATCCTTAATAAAAGAATGGGTCCTGGGATATTGAAGTACAGATCTCAAGTGATACTTGTTAAGTAATTGGGTTTGTGATAATTTGTAAAATACATATGCTTGGGACAAGGGGGACAAATCTTTATTATAATAAATATTTGAATTACTATTACTGATATTAGTATTAGAAAACGATTTTTTTATAGTCGAAATAAAGTTCATTGTATTTTGATCTGTTTCATCAATTCCTTCTCGATTTGTTTCATCGTTGTAAATCGATTTTGTGATAATTTTTTTTGTTGATTCAAAAAAAAATTGTGCATTGATCCTAAAAATAGTAATCATACGTAGAAAGATATCTATGTATATTTTTTCAATGAATGATTTCATAAAAAAATTTAATTTACGTATAAATCGGATCTTTTTTCTTTTAAATATCGGCAAAATATGTTTCTGTGATTCCGATTTTTTATCATCACAAGTTAGAACTATTTTTTTCTTGTCTTTTGTGATTTGTTCTAGTTCTATTTGATTCCTGATTGTGACTGTCCTATCAGCAAGATACTTTATTTTTTTTTCTATGAGTGAGTAATTTGCCCAATTCATGGATCGAATTCGAATGGTTGATTCGCGAATAATCTTATTATTTATTTTAGAATCTCTTACATTTTCATTCGGTTCATATACTTTTACCTTCCTCAATTCAAATAAGAAAATGGGGTTTACTTTTGCAAGTTCCTTCATTTTTTGTTTTATAACTAGAACTATTTTGATACATATTTTCTTTTCTTTAAAAACTTTTAGAACGAAAAAAAAATCCTTTTTTACTTTTCTAATTTTTTTTCTAATTTTTTTGGGGAGTTCTTTATAAATGGGTTCAAAAAAAGAAGGTCGTTTTCGGGGAGAACCAAAAGGAACTTCTGTTTCCATTCCCCAAACTGTTAAAAAACTAAAATTTTGTTTTTTTCCTTTTTTTTTCATTGGATCTCTATGATGAGATCGTTTTTTAGATCTTCGCCAAGGTTTAAGAAAGAAAGGAAATATAATCTTTATCTGAATACCGTCTGTTAACCAATCTTTGGGAAATTCTGTTTCCGATAATTGAACACCATTATAGGTGCATTTAACATGCATTTCTCTATTCCATTCCTTCAAATCCTCATCCCACTCGGGGGATTGGAATAATAATATACGACCAATATTTTTAGCTATTATCAATGAAGGCAATACAATGTATTTTCTAAGAAAGGATTGGGTTAATAACAGCAAACTTCTTGTTGTTTGAGAAAACATAACGTTATCCCAACTTTCTGATAGTGCTATCCGTTCATTTTCCTCTCTTTTCTTCTCGTTTCTTTTTTTATTTTTTTTGTAAATGGAAATTTTCAATTCCGGTTCTCTCTCGACCGAATTCCTAAAAATGAGATTCATCATTTCAGAGATATCAAAAGAAGAAAAAAAAAATGTTTTGTCTATTCGATCAAAAAAAAGCGGGGAATGCGCATTTGCTTGAAACGTTTTCCAAATAACTGTTTTACGTCTTTGAGTACGCATGGATCCTTTTATTAAATCCCTACGAAAATCCGATTGTTGCGGGTAGCGTATCAAAGACACCTCTTCTCTTTCATCACTATTACTAGTAATATTCGTATTAGTAAAAGTAAAAAAATTGGTATTATTCTCATTTTCAGTATAAATTATCACACGTTTGGCTTTTCTTGAACGAATTTCATGATCTTCCGTCGCTTTTTCCTCATTTTCTTCCTCCTGTTCTTCCAGAAGATTGGTCAATTTATATGACCATCGAGAAACCTCTTTACTGATTTCTTCCATTCCAATAGATTTTTTTCTAGTTGTTGTTTGATCATTTGGATCGATTGTAATTATATCGAATACAAATTTCAAAGATTTTGCTTGACTTTCTGAGTCAATTTTTCTTTGTTCTGCCAATAAAGAACAGTTTTTCAAACAAAAATTGGGTGTTAATTCAAAAGAAAATGAATTTAAGGAATTACCAATATAATTCAAAAATGATTTACCT